GGGACTCATTTTGGGTCACCCTCTATTATAATTATACGAAAAAGAAGTAACGATAGCAATACCTGAAACTCTCCGAAGATTTTCTACGAGACAAAGGGAGGAGGCGGTCAACGATCACCATGATCTTCTCCACTTTCCTCCCCGAGATTAATAAAGTAATTTCCACGATGCCGCAACCGATTTACTAAGTAGACTATTTTGGATTGGATCTGCTCGGTGGTTTCGTCCGATAAAGATATTATCTTATTATTAAGTATCGAAAAATATCTAGCTCACAATAACCTGAAATATGTTATTATGAATAAATATTATTCAAATAATATAACTATATAGAAAAGACAAGAACATACAGGAAACTAAAAAGAATAAATATGAAAATAGCAGTTTATGGAAAAGGCGGAATAGGAAAATCTACGACTAGTTGTAATATTTCAATCGCTCTAGCCAGACGTGGTAAAAAAGTTCTCCAAATCGGATGTGATCCTAAACATGATAGTACTTTTACTCTCACGGGATTTTTAATTCCTACTATAATAGATACCTTACAATCAAAAGATTATCATTATGAAGATGTTTGGCCTGAAGATGTTATTTATAAAGGTTATGGTGAAGTTGATTGTGTAGAAGCTGGAGGTCCGCCTGCTGGCGCCGGATGCGGAGGTTATGTAGTTGGAGAAACTGTAAAATTATTGAAAGAATTAAATGCTTTTTACGAATATGATATTATTTTATTCGATGTTTTAGGTGACGTAGTGTGTGGAGGATTTGCTGCTCCATTAAATTATGCAGATTATTGCATTATTATCACAGACAATGGTTTTGATGCTTTATTTGCAGCTAATCGAATTGCAGCTTCTGTTAGAGAAAAAGCTCGTACACATCCACTTAGATTAGCTGGTTTAGTAGGTAATCGAACATCAAAAAGAGATCTTATCGATAAATATGTAGAAGCTTGTCCAATGCCTGTTTTGGAAGTATTACCTTTAATTGAAGATATTCGAATTTCAAGAGTTAAAGGTAAAACATTATTTGAGATGGTTGAATCTCAACCTACTCTTAAATATGTTTGTGAATTTTATTTGAATATTGCAGACCAAGTTTTATCTCAACCAGAAGGAATTGTACCAGAAGAAATTCCGGATCGAGAATTATTTAGTTTACTTTCAGATTTCTACTTAAATCCAGTAAATAATGTTAACGAAAAAAAAACTCAAATAAATCTAATTGATTTCACAATAATTTAAAATATGAATAATTCTTTTTCATTTAATATTCATTAATCTTTTTATTCAGTCGAGGAAATCTGTATATGTCGATTAAGATATCTGAAACTCTCACTTTTGAATGCGAAACAGGTAATTATCACACTTTTTGCCCTATCAGTTGCGTTGCTTGGTTATATCAAAAAATTGAAGATAGTTTTTTTTTAGTGGTAGGAACAAAAACATGTGGTTATTTTTTACAAAATGCTCTTGGAGTTATGATTTTTGCCGAACCTCGTTATGCTATGGCAGAATTAGAAGAAGGAGATATTTCAGCCCAGCTAAATGATTATGCGGAATTGAAACGATTATGTGTTCAAATAAAAAAAGATAGAAATCCTAGTGTAATTATATGGATTGGTACCTGTACAACAGAAATTATCAAAATGGATTTAGAAGGTATGGCTCCAAAATTGGAAACTGAGATAAAAATCCCAATCATAGTAGCAAGGGCAAATGGATTAGACTACGCATTTACGCAAGGGGAAGACACTGTATTAGCTGCTATGGCACATCGTTGTCCGGAACAAGGAAATTTGATTGAAAAGAAACAAAAAATACAAGAAAAATCCGTAAAAGAATTGTTTTCTTTTTTACCTGTTAAAGAAACTGAAAAAACAATAAAATCTATAACGAAGTTAGATAAAAAAAAACCGTTAGTTCTTTTTGGTTCTTTACCTTCAACAGTAGCTTCTCAACTTAGTTTAGAATTAAAACGTCAATCTATAAATATCTCGGGTTGGTTACCCGCTCAAAGATATACGGACCTCCCCGCGCTAGGGGATGGAGTGTATGTTTGTGGTGTAAACCCATTTCTTAGTCGAACAGCAACAACTTTGATGCGACGTCGGAAATGTAAGTTAATTGGAGCGCCTTTTCCAATTGGTCCTGACGGAACTCGCGCTTGGATTGAAGAAATTTGTTCGATTTTCGAAATTGAAACAAAGGGGTTAGAGGAAAGAGAACAACAAGTGTGGGCAAGTTTGGAAAATTATCTTAATTTAATTCGTGGTAAATCCGTTTTCTTTATGGGAGATAATCTATTAGAAATATCTTTAGCGAGATTTCTCATTCGATGTGGAATGATTGTTTATGAAATTGGTATTCCATATATGGATAAAAGATACCAAGCTGCCGAATTAACATTTCTCCAAACTACATGTAAGAAAATGTCTACATCAATGCCTCGAATTGTGGAAAAACCCGATAATTACAATCAAATACAACGTATGCGTGAATTACAACCAGATTTAGCTATAACTGGAATGGCTCACGCCAATCCTTTAGAAGCAAGAGGAATTAATACAAAATGGTCAGTTGAATTCACTTTTGCTCAAATTCATGGATTTACAAATGCAAAAGATGTTCTTGAACTTGTTACACGTCCTTTAAGACGTAATAATAATTTAGAAAATTTGGGTTGGACTAATTTGGTTAGGGAAGAAGAATAAAAAAAGAAAGATTTATTAATTAGCTTATTTTTATGACTAATTAATAAATCTCTCTCTTCCTAAAAAAATATGAACTTTATTCTATTCTAATCCCATTCTATCGAGGAAAGTTTTTTATTATGATAACAAGCATTCCCTCACTTTTTTCTATTACATGGGTTACATCATGGATAAACTTTTCGAGTGGATTCATTTTATTTGGATTATATTATGGTTTTCTTGCTACATTACCTATTGGTCCTTCCCAACTTATATGTATAAGAGCTTTTCTACTAGAAGGAAATCTTGGTGGTATAATAGCTGTTAGTGGTTTAATAACGGGACAATTAATAATACTTCTATCCATTTATTATTCACCTCTTTACGTTATATTAATAAAACCTCATATATTTACTTTATCAATTTTACCCTATATTTTCTTCTATTGGTACAGAATAAAAGATCTTTTGAATTATCAATCCTTAAGATCGATAACATCACTTCAAGATACTAGAATTTTTGAATTATTTTTTGATAGTATTATTTTTCAATTACTCAATCCTATTATTTTACCAAATCCTGTATTAGCAAGATTATTTAATCTTTTTCTCTTTCGTTATAGTGATAATTTTTTATTTTTAACAAGTACTATTTTAGGTTGGTTTTATGGTCAATATTTATTTATTTTTTTAGGTAAATTACTCCTATTTCGTGTAGAATCTGATTCACCAATACTCTATCTTTTAGTAAAACGCGTAATTCATCGAACTTTTAGTATTATTATATTGAGTTTATCCCTCCCACATCTAAGTCGAACTCCAGTTCCTTTTATTACGAAAAAAATAATTGATAAATTACAATTTAACTCAACAAAACGAGAAGATTTGTTACTTTCACAAAAATTATGGCCTAATCTTTTCTTCGATTACCGTCGATGTAAAAGACCATTTAGATATATAGCAAATAGTAGATTTAGTACTCGAAGTCCTATAAAAAGAAAAATGTCTCAATATTTTTTCAATATATGTTTAAGTGATGGAAAACCCAGATTATCTTTTACATATTTACCTAGTTTAGCAATTTTTGAAAAAAATTTTGGAAAATATATTAATTCTTCCAAAAAATCACTACGTTCTAGTGATTTTTTTATTCAATGGATTAGCAGAAAAAAGAAGAAAAAAGAATATATATATAATAAATTTAAACATAAAGTTGAATTTTTAGAAAGTGGATTTACTTTTGGAAAAATTAGAGAAAAAAAAACAAAATTATCAAATTTAGAGGGAAAAACATTTACCAAATTTTATAACCCTTTACTGATAAAACAAAACCATGAAACAATAATAATATCAAAATCACCATGGTTTTTGACAGATAAATTGAAAAATAAACAGAAACAGCAAGTTAGAGAGAGAAATAATAAACTTAAAAATTGGATTTATAATCAATGGCAGGAATTAGAATATAAAAATTCCGTTTTACCATGGGAACCATTGACTCGAGATGCTCGTCGTACTTTAAGTTTACTTATTAACAAATCAAAAAAAATAAATAATTTTAAACAAATTCATTTTTTCGATGGGGAGACCCCAAGAGATTTTAATGAGAAAAATAATTTATCACTTGGGAATGTTCGTAAAAAAGTGAATCGAAAATCAAATATTAATTGGGAATTGATCTTAAATCTTTCTCCTCGACAAAAAATATTGTACTTCAACTATTTACAAATGGATGAATGGAATACACTTAAAAATTATTGGAAAAATTTACTTTTTGGTGATATTAGCCGATTAAAAAGTCTTTATTCTTTTTTCATGAAAACATTAAAGAGTGAAAATAAATTTCAATATCGAGAAATGAATAAAGAAATACCTCGATGGGTTTCCGATCTAAAGAATGATAAATTTGATGTAATAGCTATTGGAGTTACTGATATTCGTCAGAGAAAGGTAAAAAATCTAGGATATTTAATAAAAGGAAAAGATAAAAGAAGAAAAATTATAAGACGTTTTTCCCAACAATCAGATTTTCGTCGAAAATTAGTTAAAGGTTCAATGCGTGCTCGAAGACGCAAAACTTTAATATGGAAAATGTTTCAACTTGAAATAAATTCTCCATTTTTTTTAAGAATGAATGAAAAACCCGCTTTTATTCAAACTTTTTCAAATAAACCAAATATTTATGGGTCAGAACTAACATTTCAAAATCTTTTTGGAAAAAATTCATTATTAAAAAAAACAAGAGCAGATCGTCTTGCCATAGCGAACAGATGGGATTTTCCCTTAGCTCAATGGGGAAGAAGTTGGTTATTAATAATACAATCACATTTCAGAAAATATTTAGGACTTCCTGTATTAATAATATTAAAAAATATTAGTCGTTTTTTATTATTCCAAAATCCAGAATGGAGCGAGGATTGGGCCGAATGGAATGAAGAAATTCATATAAGATGTACTTATGATGGTACTGAAGTTTCGGAGAAAGAATTACCAGAACAGTGGCTTCGAGATGGTCTTCAAATAAAAATAATATATCCTTTTCATTTAAGACCTTGGCATAATTTCGGACCTCGAAAAAAAGATATAAGAATAAATCGAAAATATTCTGAGAAATTAGTCAGAAAACAAAGATTTCATTATTGTTATTTAACCGCTTGGGGTTTTCTAACTGATCTACCTTTCGGTAATATAAAAAAACAACCTTCGTTTTTGAAACCCATAAATAAAGAATTAGAAAAGATAAAAAAAAATATTTTTTTCAATTTATTTGAGCCAATCAGGAAAAAATCATACAAAAGGATTGAGACCCAAATGAATCCTTCAAAAACTTATTTGTCTCATTTGATTTCAAATCAAAAATATCAGGAAATTCACGGAGAAAGAGATAAAAATAAAGTTTGTGAGTTAGTAACAGGAAAAAAGGAAGATTTCGAGTTGCAAATACTGAAAAAATATCGATATGAAGAACGATTTATTTATATACAAAATTTAGAGGATTTAATTACGAAAAGAAATACGAAAAAAAATATATATTTTGATAAAGAGTCGCGCTTTTACCGGGGGGACAAACAAAAAAAAACGGTGAATAAACTGATTCAGATAAAACAAATAATTATTAGATTTTGTAGAAAAAATATTGAATTGATAAAAAAATGGTTTTCTTTTTTTAAAATAAATACAAGAAAAATGGTAATTTATTTTTATTTCGAAATAAAGATTATAAAAAAATCAGTTGGATATATGTTTAGTAGAAATAAAACTAAAAAGAATCGTAGTGATAATAATAATCATTAAAATACGAAATAACTATTCAATTGTTGATAATAAAATATCAAAAAATTTTTGAGTCAAACCTAATTAAATAATGATATTAATGTCTCAAGCATATGTACTTAAAAGAATATGGAAGATAAAAACAAGTAATAAGTCTTATTTAAAATGTTTATCAAAATCTTGGACATTTCATTCATCTATTAATAAAATTTACAAAATTTTTTTGTATGAACAAGGGATAATAAGTTATAGAGAATTATCAAATTTTCAAAAAAAAAATTGGAATGAATGGTTAAAAGATTTTAATCGATATAATCTATCTCCCAAAATTTGGTACGGAATTAAACCGCAGCAATGGCGTTTTAAAGTTAATAAATATTGGCAGAGAGTAAAAAATCCATACTGTTGTATCGCTGAAGGGGATCAAAAAAAATTCTCTGTTTTTTTTGCCAATTCTTCATTGGAACAAATTAAGAAACGCAATAAATTATTTAAAAATAATTTTTTAACCTATAGTTATTTTGATTTGAATAAAAACTCAATAATAAAAAAGTTATCAAGGTTAAATAAAAAATTAATATATAATAATAGCATTATGGAAGAAATATCTAAATCTCGTCTTATTTATAATAAAGATAATTTTTCAGATTTTAATAAAAAAAAAATTATTTTTAAATATAATTTTTTATTATGGCTTGTTCCAGAATTTTTAGGGCAAAAAAGTTTATATCAACACAAAAAAATATTAAATTTAGATACCTTTGTCATAAAGAATGAAAATGCAGAAATACTTCGGAACAAGGATTTACTTCGAGAAAAAGAGCTTAATCAATCTATTCGTCAATGGAAATGGAAGTCTAACAATTCGGAAAAAAAATTTAGAAAATTGGGAAATATGGCTTCTCTTATGACTTTTATGCAAAATCAAGAAACTATGATTTCCCTTTCTGGAAAAATGCGAGAAGATTTGAATTTTTTCCATCTTCTTTTTCGTACAAATACTAGTCAAAATCAATTAACAATTAACTCAGAGCATCGTTTACCTCGGTTATTGGATGATGAAATTTTAATATATAAAATGATAAGCACATTATTGAGTTTTAAACAACGATTAAGAAAAATAGGAAATTTAGCAAATATAAATAAATATGATTTGAACGAAATAATTATAAATAATGGAAAAAACTCAGAGTTATCCTTATTTAATTATTTGAATTTAGAAGATATTCTACTTCCAAAGCGCCGTAGGGAGTTCAGAATATTAAATTGTTTATCTTTAAGTAGAGAAAGATGTAAAAATAGTTCAAAAAAAATGAAAGTACAAGATGCAAAAATTGGGATGAATAAAAATAAAATAATTAAACGTTTTATTTGGTCTAGTTATCGATTTGAAGATCTAGCTTCTATCAACAGATTCTGGTTTAGTACAATGAATGGAAGTCGATTTTCTATGTTAAGATTTCGGATATATCCCCCAATCTAACAGTTTATACAATTATTTTCTAAGAAAATAGAATTTTTTAAAATTAATTTTTGATGCTTCTATACATAGTATATATATACTATGTATAGAAGCATCAAAAATTAATTTTAAACGTTTAAAAATTTTCATCTATGTCAGGAGAATTACTTTATGCAAAAAAATGATTTTATTCATTTATTTTCTATTTCAAAAAAAAAAGATGGATCGGTTGAATCCCAAATATTTAATCTAACTAATCGAGTTGTCAAACTTACATATCATTTTAAAACACATAGTAAAGACTACTCTTCCCAAAGAGGTCTGTGGAAAATATTAGGAAGACGTAAACGCCTTTTAATCTATTTGTTGAAAACAAATATAGTAAGTTATCAAAATTTAACAAATCAGTTAAAAATTCGTAAATTAAAAAAAAATTGATTATCCGTATAAGTAAAAAAATTATTACGAATTTGGAATCCAAATAATTGGAAGGAGAATAAAATATGATGATACTTACTGGGAAAAAGAAACCCATGATAGTAAGTATGGGTCCTCATCATCCATCAATGCATGGTGTTTTACGACTTATTGTTACTTTAGAAGGTGAAAATGTTTTGGATTGTGAACCTGTATTGGGTTATTTGCACAGAGGAATGGAAAAAATTGCCGAAAACCGAACAGTAATCCAATATCTACCTTACGTTACAAGATGGGATTATTTAGCTACAATGTTTACAGAAGCTATTACAGTGAATGCGCCGGAAAAATTAACAAATATTCAAGTGCCAAAAAGAGCAAGTTATATAAGAATTATTATGTTAGAGCTAAGTCGTATTGCATCTCATTTATTATGGCTTGGTCCTTTTATGGCTGATATTGGTGCACAAACACCCTTCTTCTACATTTTCAGAGAAAGAGAAATGATATATGATTTATTTGAAGCTGCTACTGGTATGCGAATGATGCATAATTTTTTTCGTGTTGGAGGAGTATCTGTAGATTTACCTTATGGATGGATAGATAAATGTTTGGATTTTTGTGATTATTTTTTACCAAAAGTTACTGAATATGAACAACTTATAACAAATAATCCAATTTTTTTGGAACGAGTAGAAGGGATAGGTGTTATCAATAGAAAGGAAGCTATAAATTGGGGCCTTTCTGGACCTATGTTAAGGGCCTCAGGAATTAAATGGGATCTTCGAAAAGTAGATCATTATGAGTGTTATGATGAATTAGATTGGCAAATTCAATGGCAAGAAGAAGGAGATTCACTGGCTCGTTATTTAGTAAGAATGGGAGAAATGAAAGAATCTACGAGAATAATTCAACAAGCCTTAAAAGCTATTCCGGGAGGACCTTACGAAAATTTGGAAGCTCGAAGACTAAATAGAGGAAAAAATTCGGAATGGAATTCTTTTGAATATCAATTCATTAGTAAAAAACCTTCTCCAACTCTTAAATTACCTAAACAAGAACATTATGTGAGAATAGAAGCTCCTAAAGGAGAATTAGGTATTTTCTTAATGGGAGATGATAGTGTTTTTCCTTGGAGATTCAAAATAAGACCGCCCGGTTTTATAAATTTACAAATTCTTCCTCAATTAGTAAGAGGAATGAAATTAGCAGATATTATGACAATTTTAGGTAGTATAGACATTATAATGGGAGAGGTTGATCGTTAAAATGATTTCGAATATAAATTTAGAAAAACAATTTTTTGACCTTTTGCAAATTTTAATTACTATTTTCACCTTTTTGATAGGAATAACTATAGGAGTTTTAGTTATTGTATGGCTTGAAAGAAAAATATCTGCAGCTATACAACAACGTATTGGACCTGAATATGCTGGTCCTTTAGGAATTATTCAAGCTCTAGCAGATGGTATAAAACTTTTTCTAAAAGAAAATATCATTCCATCACAAGGAGATACTAGATTATTTAATATTGGACCCATTTTAGTTATTATACCAGTTTTTTTGAGTTATTTAGTTATTCCTTTTGAATACAATATTATTTTAGCCAATTTTGGTATAGGTGTTTTTTTCTGGATTGCCGTATCCAGTGTAATTCCTCTTGGACTTCTTATGGCTGGATATGGATCAAATAATAAATACTCTTTTTTAGGTGGTTTACGGGCAGCTGCTCAATCTATCAGTTATGAAATTCCATTAGCTTTGAGTGTTTTATCAGTAGCTCTACGTGCGATTCGTCAGTATACCTAACTTTCCATAAAATTGATTGGAATTTCTTTCAGTGTCTGAGCAAAACTGGATAATCATATGGGTGAAATTGAACAGCATTTTATTTTGCAGTACAAAAATTTAATCCCATCCTCTTTGTACAAGGGTGAAAGCTTCGTAAAATTAATAAAACTGTGTAATTCCGGGTGAATCTTTAGCCAGCCACACCTGATAGCGGAAAAATGAAAAATCAATACATTTGATTAAGCACTAATAGGAGAGAATTATTACAAAAAACCGAAATACGAAAAAAAAATATATTAAAGAAGGAAAAGGAATCGACATTGGTAGAGATGTTTGAACCGTACTTCCGCAAAATCCAAATTGAAAGTTTATCTTTATCTATTACAAAAATGATTATCCGGAACGAAGTAATTTTTTTGCCGTTCTCGTTTCAAAAAATATGGATTTATGTACTTTATTGGTGTGAACTAATCCAAAATTTTTTTTTAGAAATTCGAGTTAGCGCTAGCAACAAACTGTAAAAATTGAGATAGATTCAAAAGCTTGTCTTTAAAATAGCAAACAGAATCTCGTTGGTGAAAAAAGTATAAATATATTTGTTTCTTTAATATAACCATAGAGGAGCCGTATGAAATGAAAATTTCATGTACGGTTTTGAAGTAGAGATATGTGCAGTAATGTTAATATCGACTATAATTATCGAATAGTTTAAGTACAGTTGATATAGTTGAAGCACAGTATAAATATGGTTTTTGGAGTTGGAATTTATGGCGTCAGCCGATTGGTTTTATTGTTTTTTCAATTACTTCTCTAGCAGAATGTGAGAGATTACCTTTTGACTTACCTGAAGCAGAAGAAGAATTAATTGCAGGGTATCAAACAGAATATTCAGGTATTAAATTCGCACTATTTTATCTTGCTTCTTATTTGAATTTATTAGTTTCTTCATTATTTGTAACAATTTTATATTTAGGTGGTTGGCATATTCCTATTCCTTTTTTTTTTAATTTCAATTATTTGGGATGGAATCCCATTTTTGATGGAATAGGTCAAGTTACAAATATAGTAATAGGAGTTATTGTTACATTAGCTAAAGCTTATTTATTTTTATTCATTTGCATAATGACGAGATGGACCCTACCTAGAATAAGGATAGATCAATTATTAAATCTTGGATGGAAATTTCTTTTACCTATTGCTTTGGGTAATTTATTATTAACAGCATCTTTTCAAATTCTTTTATTCTAAATTCTTTAAATATGTTTGAGTAATTTGAAACTCTAGAGTTTATTAATAAAGAACAACAAGAAGTTTTATCAAAAGGATCTTTTTACATGTTTTCTCCGATAAATGGATTTAAAAATTATAGTAAACAAGCAATACAAGCTGCGAGATATATTGGTCAGGGTTTTATTGTTACAATAGATCACATGAATCGTCTTCCGATAACTATTCAATATCCTTATGAAAAATTAATACCGTCTGAACGATTTCGAGGTCGTATTCATTTTGAATTCGACAAATGCATTGCTTGTGAAGTATGTGTACGTGTATGTCCAATAAATTTACCTGTTGTTAATTGGGAATTAAAAAAAACTATAAAAAAAAAACAACTAAAAAGTTATAGTATTGATTTTGGAATCTGCATTTTTTGTGGCAACTGTGTCGAATATTGTCCAACAAATTGTTTGTCGATGACTGAGGAATATGAACTTTCAACTTATGATCGTCATGAATTAAATTATGATCAAACAGCATTAGGACGTTTACCTATATCCGTAATTGAAGACCCTACAATTGAAACCCTTTCCAATTTGATATCTTTATCTAAAGGAGTTATGGAAGGGCATTCCAATTTGAGGAATATTACTTTAACTTAAATTTTAGTCTTTACTAATATATTCTCAATACTATTATTTCTAATTAACATGTAAAGCTATAATAGAAAAAAATTTGATTTTATTATTGTAAACCTTATGAGATTCCCCGAATCGTTTTCTGAAATTGTTTTCCCCTTTCTGGAATTGGGTCTTATACTAGGGAGTTTTGGTGTTATTTTACTCACCGATATAGTTTATTCTGCTTTTTTGTTAGGATTTGTTTTTGCTTGTATAGCTCTTTTGTATCTTCTATTGGATTCTGATTTTGTTGCTGCCGCACAAGTTTTAATTTATGTTGGAGCTGTAAACGTTTTAATTGTATTTGCAGTTATGCTAATAATAAAAAAAAAAACCAATAATTTTTGCTTAGTTTGGACGATAGGTGATGGAATTACTTCAGTTATTTGTACTAGTATCTTTTTAGTATTAAGTAGTATTATTTCAAAAACATCATGGTCTAAAATTTCTTTGGTTGCAGAATCAAATAAAAATGGAGAAATAGTTTTAATAGATAATATTCGACGTATTGGATTAAAATTACTAACCGAGTTTCTTATTCCATTTGAACTTATGTCAATAATTCTTTTAGTTGCTTTGGTAGGTGCTATCACCTTAGCTCGGGGAGAAAAAACAATTGATTTGGAACAGCCAAAAGTATTACGGAATCATAAGAATTTATGGTAATATTAATTATTCAATGATTATAAAATATCAGCCATTCTCGGTTTAAATAAAGAAATTTTGTAAGGATTTAAATGCTCGAACATATTCTTAATTTAAGCGCTTTTCTATTCTGTATTGGTATATTCGGATTAATAACAAGTAGAAATATGGTCAGAGCTCTTATGTGTCTGGAGTTAATTTTTAATGCGGTTAATATAAATTTAATAACTTTTTCAAACTTTATTGATAATTTGCAAATAAAGGGAGAAATTTTCTGTATTTTTGTACTATCAATTGCAGCAGCTGAAGCTACTATTGGATTATCCCTTGTTTTAGCTATTTATAGAAATAAAAAGTCAACTCGTATTGATCAATTCAATTTGCTAAAATGGTAATGATTTCGTCACAATTTTTTTTTGGTATCTTAATTTTTTATGAGAAATCTTTATTTGAATCGATTTCATAAAAAATACATAAGAAATTTGTCTTTTCTGCTTAATATGAGTTTCAAGAAGCAGAAAAAACATTTTATTTAATTCAAGGTTTTTTATATCCAATTAGGAGTTAATAAATCCAATGGCACATTCAGTCAAAATTTACGATTCATGCATCGGTTGTACCCAATGTGTAAGGGCTTGTCCAACAGATGTGTTGGAAATGATAGATTGGAAAGGATGTAAAGCTAAGCAAATAGCATCTGCTCCCAGAACAGAAGATTGTGTTGGTTGTAAAAGATGCGAATCTGCTTGTCCAACAGATTTTTTGAGTGTACGTGTTTATTTAGGATCCGAAACTACTCGTAGTATGGGTCTCGGTTATTAGCTTTTATTATGCTATTAAATATAAATTTCCACTTGTAGTAAGAACCTATTTTTAATAGGTTCTTATTATAATAAAAGTTTTTCTCTATTATGAATTATTTTCCCTGGCTAACCTTAATAGTTCTTTTTCCTATATCTGCAGGCTTAGTGATTCCTTTTTTTCTTTCCGGAGGGAATAAAATTATCCGATGGTATACTCTAGGTATTTGTCTTTTAGAATTTCTTCTAATAACTTATATTTTTTGCTATCAATATCAATTTAATAATAGCTCTATTCAATTGAGAGAAGATTTTAATTGGATCAATTTCATGGATTTTCATTGGCGATTAGGTATTGATGGATTTTCTATTGGACTCATTTTGTTAACGGGATTTGTAACTACTTTAGCTACCTTGGCTGCTTGGCCCGTTACACGAAATCCAAAATTATTCTATTTTTTGATGCTAGCAATGTATAGTGGGCAAATAGGATTATTTGCTTCTCAAGATATTTTACTTTTTTCTTTTATGTGGGAATTAGAATCACTCCCTATTTATTTGTTACTCATTATTTGGGGAGGAAAACGACGCCTTTATGCTGCTACAAAATTTATTTTGTACACCGCTGGCAGTTCCATTTTCATTTTGATTGGAGCCCTATGTATGGCTTTTAATGAATCTGATATATCGAGTTTCGATTTTCAAACTTTAATTAATAAAACTTATCCTTTAGAATTGGAAGTAATAATATATTTAAGTTTTTTAATAGCATATGCTGTTAAATTACCAATTCTTCCGTTTCATACTTGGTTGCCAGACACTCACGGTGAAGCACATTATAGTACATGTATGCTTCTAGCTGGAATTCTTCTAAAAATGGGGGGATATGGATTAATTAGAATTAATATGGAGTTATTACCCCATGCTCATTTTTTATTTGCTCCATATTTAGTTAGTGTAGGATCAATTCAAATTGTTTATGCAGCTCTAGCTTCTATGAGCCAACGTAATTTAAAAAGAAGAATTGCGTACTCTTCAGTATCTCATATGGGTTTTGTACTTATTGGAATTGGATCTTTAACAAATATAGGTCTTAACGGCGCTATCTTACAAATGATTTCACATGGTTTAATAGGTGCTTCACTGTTTTTTCTATCAGGCATAAGTTATGATAGAATAAGGACTCTTTTTCTTTATCAAATGGGTGGAATTGCTTTTTCGATGCCAAAAATTTTTGCTTCCTTCACTAGTTTCCTAATGGCATCTATGGCATTACCAGGTATGAGTGGTTTTACGGCTGAACTCATGATTTTTATTGGAATAGTCCAAAATACTCATTATTCTATCGTTTTCAAAATGATTATTGTTACAGTTCAAGCAATTGGAATAATTCTAACTCCTATTTATTTGTTATCTATGCTGCGTCAAATGTTTTACGGATATAAATTCCCAAAAACTTCAAATTTTACGGATGCTGGACCGAGAGAAATTTTTATTTCGATTTGTTTATTTTTACCCATTGTAGGTATTAGTATTTATCCCAATTTCGTATTATCTATTTGGTGTAATAAAACAGATTATCTTTTATCTCAATATTTTTTTCAAAATTTTTAATTTCATTGCATCTTCGCTTTTAAACTTCTAATTTATTGCTTCAATATATTCTAAAAAAATGCATGAATTTTTTAATACTAGTAAGTTAATCAATATGTTTTTTTTAATTCCGAGTAATGAACCTTTATCTTAATATATGTATATGAAATAAAAAAGAAAGAGATATATAAATATATAAAAATTCACTGCTCGAAATTAAAAAAAAATATGATAAATTTCAAACAAAATTTATGATTTTAAAGTAACCATCCATAACTATGTAAACCTTTCCCCAATAAATTAACTCCTAAATAACAAATCCAAATTATGAAAAAACCTAAAGAACCTATAATGGCTGATTGTTTTCTATGCCAAATTTTAATTATTCGACTATGCAAATAAATTGCAAAAATTAACCAAGTAATTAAGGCCCACGTTTCTTTTGGATCCCGATTCCAATAAGAACCCCAAGCTTCATTAGCCCATACCGCCCCGGAGAGAATGCCTATGGTTGGGAGAGGAAATCCTAAACTAATAATTCTATAACTCCAATTATCTAATTCTTCTATTAATTGCCATTTGCGAAAATTTATAAAACGTAATAAAGTTTTTTGTGATTCATACGAATAAATATGACTTTCTATTTTTTTTTGATAAGTTTCCGAAATTGAAAAACCAAAAATCAATGGAAAATTTTTTTGTTTTGTCGCTACAATAACTGATAAAGCTATTGCTAATAAAGATCCACATAAAAGTGTAGCATAACTCAATATCATCGTGGTTACATGCATTATTAACCAATGGGATTGTAGAGCGGGAACCAAATAAAGAGATTCTTGCATTTCTTTTGGAAGACCTAAAGTTGCAAATCCATGAGCTAACATTGCACTTGGCGCTGTTATTACGCTTATCCAATCATTTTTGCTTCTATTTCCCAAAATTGAATGAATTAATGTTAACGCCCACGAAAGAAACATAGATGATTCATATAAATTGCTTAGAGGAAAATGTTTTGAAATAATCCAGCGGGTTAATAGGAATATTGTTATAGAGACAAAAGCAATTATCATACCTATTTTTCCTAAAACCTTCAATGTTTTATTATTTATATATATGAATTTTCCCCAATATATTAGAGTAACGAAAAGAAGAAGATAAAAAGATATATGAGCAGAAATTTGTTCCAAAATTGTAAATGTCATAATAAAAAATTCGAAAGTTTTTTTGGATTGTGTAACAAAAAGAATTGACTAAAAAAAAAAAAAAACTATCGTTTTTATTATACTAAAAAGACTACAAAGAAATTATTTTATACAATAAAAATTTTTTTATGTACCGCCACTCGGATTCGAACCGAGATGCGTTAGCACTGCTTCCTAAGAGCAACGTGTCTACCAATTTCACCATAGCGGCTATAATTAATAAATTATATCAAATCTTATAAAAAAAAACGGTAAGATTATAGGTATAATATAGTTTGATGTTATATCACAGCAATTTAAATTATACAACTTCTACATTAACTAGGTGTGATTCAATAAATATTTATTGAATCACTCTTAGTCAGAAGTTTATACACTTATAATTCTTTATTAAAACTTTTTTCCCATGATTGAATTTTATTAATCGAAAAAAGTGCAACAAAAGAAATTATTAAGACAAAACTTGCAATAATAGCAGCACCCCGATAATCATATTGTTCCAGTTTTTGAAAAAGAAGTACAGAAATAACTAAATCTTTCATTGGAATATTAGATGCTATTAGAACTATTGAACCATATTCTCCTAAAGCTCTTGAAAAACCTAAAGTTGTTCCTGTTAATAATGAAGGAGTTAATGGTGGAAATAAAATATGCCAGAAATTTGTCCAGGATGATGCGCCTAAACACTTTGCAGCTTCTTCTGTATCTTGTTCCATATTTTGTAAAACAGGCTGTATAGTACGTACTACAAAAGGTAAAGATACAAAAATCATAGCTATAAGAACTCCCAAAGGATTAAAAACTATTTTTATACCTAACCAAGAACAAATAGGTTTTACCCATCCTTTATCATTAAATACAGTCATTAAAGTTAAACCTCCTACTGAAGTTGGAAGAGCAAATGGGAGATCAATGGTAGCGTCTACTATTTTCTTCCCCGGGAATTCATACCTCACCAAAACCCAAGCAATAATCAATCCAAAAAATGCATTTATAACTGTAGCAAAAAAAGCAGTTATAAATGTGAAACCATAAACATATAATACAATAGGCTCATTGGTTATTTCTAATAATATGTTCCAAGGTTGTTGTTTAGTTTTATATAGCAAAATACATATAGGTAAAATTAAAACAAAAGTACCATAGTGTAATGCTAATGACAATACAAATTCAAATCGTGTTAGGAATCGAATTTTTCCTTTAGTAATTAGAAATAATATACAAGAAGGAATAAAAAAAAATTGAATCATATTTAATTAGCTATTATAGAGTGTGGCTAATTCTACTTACTTTTTTCATATTTGATTTATCACCACCATTTCATTACAAAGTTGGTACGAAAAATTTCTCCCTTCTCAAAAAAAAAGCAAATAAGTTTTATTCGCGAAAAGAACTTTACATATATTATTATTATTATTATTTATCATCAGTTGATACGGATTCAGATGAATCAAATAATTTATTATTCATTGCGTAATAAAAACTTTTAGAACGATTTGTTAAAATAGATCTAGCTAAAGAAAAAGCTTTTAGTGCCTTTTTAGTAGACTTATTTTTCCAGATACTTTTACGAATTCTTGTTTTAGATTTCGAAGTATGTTTCTTGGGGACTGCCATGATCAATAATGCCTCACTTTATTATTATAAATTTATTGAAATATATTTTTATTTTTTTGTTTTTCGACCAGGAAAAAGAGTTAAATTTATTTAATTAGATATAAATATTATATGAGAATCTTTTTCTTTATTATGCATACATTTCTTCTCCATTAAAACAAATAGAATCAACTATAAATCGGGTTGATTTTTGTCGATGTCCTAATTTACGCCGTGTTTTTTTTTTTGAAATCATTTTGTAAATCGTAATTTTTTTCTCGAAATAAGGATGTAAAATTCTACCCTTAACTATGGCACCCTTTAACCATGGGTGTCCAATATTTATATGAGATTTTTGACGAATCATTAATACGCGATAAATCAATATTTTTGTATTTTTTTCTAGTAAATTTGGTGTTATTGAAGAAAAATGACGGATATTATAGAATCTTCCAGGTTCTACACGGAGTTGCTGACCTCCGGTTTCAATTACTGCATAGGTATTCATTATGTTATTAATTTTTAGTAATTATATTAATTGATCGTGAATAAATAAAATTTATGTGATTTTTTTAATTGAAATAGAACGAACTTTTACTCAAATCAATTTTCATTTTTGATATATTCAAAATTCAGAATTAGAAAACGATATGTTTTATTTCTAAAATAAAAGATATTATATTATATTACTTCATATTAAATTAAATAATTTTTGGTATTTTTTTTATCATTTAAAAAGTACTTAAACAAAAAAAATTATACATTATATATATCTTTATTACTTTTTTTTTTAATTCTAGTGAAAATTAAAACTATATTTTGTATAGAATACTAAGTTTTTTTAACAGAATCCATCATGGAACTTATATTTCATAGTATTTGGCTAATTCCATCATTTCCGTTTCTAGCTTCTATTTTTTTAGGATTGGTCTCATTCTCTCTACCAAGTTATATAAAAAGTTTTCGTCGTATATGTTATTTTATTAGTGTATCATTTCTAATCATAGCTATGTTTATTTCTTTTCATTCTTTTTGGGAGCAAATAACGAGTAGTTCAATCCATCGCTATTTATGGTCGTGGGTTATTAGTAAAGATATTATTCTAAAAATAGGTTATTTGATCGATCCATTGACTTCTATTATGTTGATTCTAGTAACTACCGTAGGAGTTATGGTTATGATTTTTAGCGATAGTTATATGTTTCATGATCAAGGATATGTAAGGTTTTTTTGTTATCTAAGTCTTTTTACTGCTTCAATGTTAGGATTAGTTCTTAGTCCAAATCTGATACAAATCTATATTTTTTGGGAATTGGTTGGAATGTGTTCTTATTTATTGATTGGTTTTTGGTTTACCAGACCTAGTGCGGCTAATGCTTGTCAAAAAGCGTTTGTGACAAATCGTATAGGAGATTTTGGCTTATTACTAGGTATTTTAGGTTTTTATTGGATAACAGGTAGTTTTGAATTTCAAGATTTATCAGAACGATTATTTGAATTACTTAGTAATAATCAGATTAGTGTAGTTTTCGCAAATTTTTGTGCTATTCTACTTTTTTTAGGTCCAATCGCAAAATCAGCTCAATTTCCACTTCATATATGGTTACCCGATGCAATGGAAGGTCCTACACCTATTTCCGCTCTCATTCATGCTGCAACTATGGTTGCAGCAGGTATTTTTCTTGTTGCTCGAATGTTTCCACTTTCTGAGATGTTACCTGTAGTTATGTTTACAATTTCTTGGGTAGGTGCGATAACAGCTTTGTTAGGAGCTAGTATTGCTATGGCTCAAAAAGATCTAAAAAAATGTTTAGCTTATTCTACGATGTCGCAACTAGGTTATATGATGTTAGCCCTAGGTATAGGATCTTACAAAGCTGGTTTATTTCATCTTATTACACATGCTTATTCTAAAGCTTTATTATTTCTTGGGTCTGGATCTGTTATTCATTCTATCGAGCCAATTGTAGGTTATCATCCCAATAAAAGTCAAAATATGAATTTTATGGGCGGTTTGAGAAAACATATGCCAATTACTGCAATAACTTTTCTTTCTGGGACACTTTCTCTGTGTGGTATCCCACCCTTCGCTTGTTTTTGGTCCAAAGACGAAATTCTTGTAGATAGTTGGTTTCATTCTCCCCTCTTGGGCTTTTTAGCTTTTTTTACGGCTGCATTAACTGCTTTTTATATGTTTCGTATATATTTTCTAACCTTTGAAGGTCATTTTCGTGGTAATTTCAACAAGGAATATGAAAGTACTCCTTCTATTTCAATATGGGGTAAAAATTTTAGATTTAGTGAAAAAATAAACGAAATAGATAATTTTTCTTTAGAAAAAGCATCGAAAAAACCTATTTTATATCCAAAAGAATCAAATAATATTATGTTATTTCCTCTAATTCTATTGACAATACCTACTTCATTTATAGGAGTTATTGGAATTTCTCTCTCTAAAAAACAAATGGATTTGGATTTTTTATCACATTGGCTTCATTTAGCAATTAATTCTTCCAATAGTACTCATTCTGAAACGTTTATTAAATTTTTATTAGATGCAACGCCATCTATTGGTATAGCTTTTTTTGGGATATTAATTTCTTTTTTTTCGTATGGGCCTAATATTCTTTTT